TTTCTCTTTTCTGAATAGTTGGTTGTGTTGGATGATTGATGGGTAGTCTTAGATTTAGGTTGTTTTTCAAAATATGCACAAATCCTTTTAGGTTAGGTGATGTAAGCTTCATTTACAGTTTTCCGGCTTTTTTCGAGCTTCCAAAAGGCTTTAATTATTGTTTATCCGTTCAGGTTTTCTTCATTTATTGTTCCATTTCATCTATGCGGTGTGATTTCTGGCTTCTGTTATATTTTTTTATTTCTTTGATTTTTCTTCCTTTCTATTGAAAAGGAGTCCGCTTTCTTCGCACTCATGAAAACAACCTGAAGCTGGAGGGACCAGGAACTAGTGGGAGTGGGAGCCAAAATAGGGCAAGAGCACTGGAAGTCACAGTAGCAGGCATCATATTCAGTTTGGCGCTAACGGAATCCATTTCGAGCAAAGGTATTCTCATATAACGGACAAGCCGGATCATGAAGAAGGGGTAAGTGGGCGGGCAAAAAGGGTTAGTTCAGTTTTAAATTGACGATTCGTTCCGTTTTTTAAAAGAAAAGGGGGTAGTTAAGAGCATCAATTTCGCCTTTTATATCTTATAGAAAAGAGAGGAAGTCTAGCGCCGGTCCTAAAAGGAAGATGCTTTGGGGCATTCGGTAACTACCTAGTATGCTCTACTCTCTCCCGCCTTTAAGGACTCACGGCAGGAGAGCGATGAGTCCGTTCCCTCACTCCCACTAAAAGAAAACTCAATGCAAAACCGCTCGGGACCCATCCTCCAATGGGGCCCTTCTCTCAATTGTCGATCCTAACAGGGAGCTACATTTCTTTTTTTATTTAGCGTAAGTAGAATTCACATAAGTAGTTTAAGTAGTAGCGCGTTACCACCCTTAAAAACCTAGGGGGGAATCCTTTATTCTCAATCAAGATGCCTCAACTGGATAAATTCACTTCGAAATTGATGTCGGAGGGTTTTTCCTCTGTTCGGGACGGCTGTATTTGTCGGACGTTTTCTAGGAACGGCCGGCTGCCCCAGAATTTCCACCATCATAACTTGATTCTTCCTTTTAGTCACTTTAATCCTGATTTATCGAATGAGAGTTTCGAAGAGAAAGAAGAGTTCTTTTCTTCGTAATTCTCATTCTCATTTGCTTATTCTGTACTTTAGCTAGATCTTTTTTTTTTTTTTTTTCTCTGCTGGCAGGAATGACAAGCGCTTTAATTTGGCAAGTCTCTTCCGGATCGAGTGAAAGTGGAAATGCAACAAGTCTTCCGGCTTTGGAGTCTTCCTCGAGCAGTGAATCATTGGCTACGTTTAGAGCCGAAATCGCAGCCGAGAGAACGAAGCTGAGATTTATGCTCGCATACGAAGTCTCCAGAGCCGTGATTACTACAACCTTCCTCCCCAGAATAATCCTGGGGAGTATGAGGGGCTTGTTCGCGATCACTTGGATCAAGCTCTCAATGTTCCCCATTATAGGAACATCCTGGATATGGAATATTTTGAACTCACAGTATTAGAAAGAAAGGGTCTATTGCAAGATAGGCTCTTCAATCTTATGCTTGGTGAGCAAAATCTTTCTCGTATCATGGAACTTTCTCCATATACGAATATCCGGAGGGAGGCGTACGACTTCCTTGAGGGTAAGGTGGAGCCGGTGGGCTCTTTGCAACATTCCTTTCAGCGGGATATCATGGATGGGAGTCTGAATTTCTTTATTCAGGATATAAAGCAAAGCGGTAGAAATTCACAAATCTACCGTGAATTCTACTCCCACTTTTACCGATGAGGGATTCCGCCTCAAGTTCGGATTACCCCTACCTTAAAGGTCACGCTTGATTTTTGGATCAGACCGCTCTTGGTCTTCGAACTAGTCATTAATGGTCGGCTTCATTGGTACCCTTTCGGTATGCGTTGCGAACACTTTCATTTTGAGCGTCTCATCTTCTCTATAGAAGCAAAACTCGAACGGATAGAACAGATGGTGCAACTACATAACTTTTTCTTTTTCATTACTTCCATGGTCGTGCCTCGTGGCACGGCAGCACCCGTACTATTGAAATGGTTCGTCAGTAGAGATGTTCCCACAGGTGCCCCTTCTTCTAATGGTACTATAATTCCTATTCCTATCCCTTCATTCCCTCTTTTGGTCTATCTACATTCCAGGAAATTCATACGCTCCACGGACGGAGCAAAAAGCGGAGTCTTGGTCAGAGCAAGCCGACCTATTCTATTACCAGACATAATTGGGAGAAGCTCATCCGAAACTAGAGCTAGAAAGGCCTTATTTCGTTTCGTTCCTGTTCTTCATTTCCTTCTTATCGAAAAAAAGGGGGATTTCTCATATTTAGAATCTTTCTGCGGTGTGCTCCGTTTACTATTCTTTCGTACTTTCTTCTCTTTACCACGCGATAGGTCAGCGAAGCGTGAGCGGGCGCGGAGAAGGAAAGGCCAAAGACTTCAGCCTAACGGGAATGAGCAAGGACGAAATGACAAGATGAGGTGCCCTGGGCACCCCCATTT